TCAGGAGAAATACGGTCGGGCGGCGCTAATTCGAATCCCTCGGGCAAAATAAGAACAGCACCCACATTTAACCCTCCCTTTTTCCCATTACCAAGAACTTGTTTCAGTTGCATATCATAAGGAATTCGAAGAACTGCTTCAAATACAGTATCGGGAAGCACAGTTTGGGGAACTTCAATATCCACGGGCTTATTAGCTAAATGGCAATTGGCACATACAATTCGTCCGGTTGCTTCTCGTGGGTTTTCATAACCCTGCTGCGCAAAAATGGGATATGCATTTGAAATAGATGTCCGAGTTATTACGTATATCATGATCGATACAGAAATCGATCGAATCATCTGTTCCTTTACCCAAGAAAAAGTATTTCTATTTTCCATATCCAATCGCAGATCCCAGAATTTCTACAATAAATTAGATAGGTAGCTAAGCTAATCTAGTTCCCTATACACGAGTCTGTTGTCATTCTACTGCAACAGTTGTACTGGAATGATGAATACCTTGAGCAGGTAGAAATAGAAAGAATTTTGCTAAAATGGAAAAGGGCTTTCTTTCTAAAGGAAGAAAGATGCTAATTTGATTAATATCAGGAAATCGAATGAGTTTATGCTTCACTAATTGAATGATAAATGACTACAAGCGAAGGAGATAGACGGTTTAAAGAAAAAAAGATCCAAAATTTAAAACATGTATCTAGAATCACTGGAAAACTACAAACAAAAATAGTGAAAATTAGCTCATTAGGAGCCCATCCAAGATCGTTGTAGACCCAACGAATTAGTAGTTCCCAACCGCGGGTGGAGTGAAATCCAACAAAAAAATCAGTAACTAAAAGAATCAAAAAAGCTTTTATTGAGTCATTTAAGTTATAGAAGAATTCCTGAACCCAAGAATTCAAAATGACAAGTTCCTCTTTACCCAGAAAAAAAGAACCACTTAGAATAGCCAAACAGATTATATTTGTCGAGAAATGCAAAATGATATGGAGATGATCCTCATTATCTATTTTGACCAATTGTATTATTTCCTTGTGTATTCCTATAGGAGGTTTTTGTACATGTGTCTTCGGTTTCTCTTTTATCATTTCGTCCAAGAGAAAAAGTTCTTCTAATTCTATGAATCTTTCTAGAACCTTTTTCTCTTGAATATCAGTTAAGAGAGTTTCAGATTGCCTGGTATTCCACCAATTCTTAATCCAAAGTTCCAGACATTTGTTAAAAGAGAAAGAGACTCCCCAGGGCAAAAGTACGATAAATACAAGATATAGGAAAGAAGGCAATGCTTTCTTTTTTTTCATTTTTGATCTGTAAATTGAGTTGTTAATGAATCTGCTTCATTCGCTGACTCTATTTCATTCGCTGACTCTATATGATATTTCTTTTTATTTGAAGCAAAAATTCTATAACAAGGTTTGAGACCTTGTATCTATTCCTCTTTTTTGTATACTAGTGGAATTTCATTGCATTGGGTTCTTTCTTAGATCTAGATGGAGTGGAATAGAGAAATAGAATAAAAAAAAAAGCCCTTTCAGATGAAAATGGAAGAATATTATGCCATATATCTCACTTGGACAAAACAAATTAGAAGCAATTTTCTCTTATCCTCGTTTGTTCCTTTCTTTAGATAAATACTCAAAAATCTCCTTACAATAACGAATCCAATTCATTCAATTCATTTCAAAAATTCAAAAAAATTAAATCGGTATTCAAAATACTTCAATTGGTACGCGCAAGAAATAGGCCAATTCGGCAGCTTTTTGTTCAATTTCTCGTGGAGTAAAAAACTTCTCATCAGTACGAGTCAAGGGAATGACCCCCTGGCCCCGGATTTCCATATAAAGGATACGACGAGGATAAAGACCCTCTTTAACCTGAATTCTAATTGATTGGATATCCCGCATAAGGAATCGAAGGAAGACGCGACGTTTTATTCCAGGGAATCCCCAACGAAAAATGCACACTATTCCCTCTTTTCTATCGAATCGGTCATAACCACTGCCTACATTCCACAAAATAGTGCACCACAAGTAGGAGCTAATGAATAGGCCCGCGATTCCGTAGAAAGACATCACGACCCCCTGTGGAAAAAAAAGAATTTGTTGAGATGGAAGTACAGATATCATATTCTTACCAAGATAACTGGAAGCCCCAACCGATAAAAATCCTAGTGAACCTAGAAAAAGAATACAGGCCCAGAAAAAATTACCTCTTTTTCGAGAACCTTTTAGAAGTTCTATCCATATGTGTTCTGATCGCCAATTCATATTAGATATACTAAATCCAGCAGCGGTCGATTGAAATTGAGAGAATAAGCTAAATGATTTTGACTTTACTTTTTTTGATTCTGAAATCGCCTTCAGTAACTAGTACTCCTGTGAAATAATTGGTTAGATACATTGACTTTCTATTCAAAAAATATCTGTTGATCTACTTAAAATAAAACTTGCTATACCCGGCTCCGCATATGCATGCATTTATGCTCGTAGCCTATATCCGCATCCATAGCCGTTTTTCATTTGTGTGTAGAAAGAGCCACATACCCTACCATATTATATTACTTACACTAAAAAATATCTGTATTATGATCCTGCGTGGAAATACATTGAGAAAATTCGGCCCCATCGGTTCTAGACAATCTTATTTTTCTGCACATAAAGAAATAAAGAAGCCATTGCAATTGCCGGAAATACTAAGCCTACTAAAGGCACGAAAATAGAAGGTAAGTTAAAATCCGTCATAGAATAGGTGTCTCAATTCAAATTTACTATTTCTATCTATTCGAAAAATATCTTAGGATTCTTATAATATAATTAAGTATATCTATTATAAGGAATATTGACTATTGTATTTTTTAGTTTGCAAAATAAAGATTTTTTATAGAATACTATAGAATACTTTAGTATTCTATAAAAAAAAATGAATGGAATGGATAATAAGAAAATTGCAAAAAAGGAGATTAAAAAGATTTGATTTTTCTTTTCCCGTCCTCATGGCCTTTCTATCCTTCTAATCGAACTTGAAATTGGATTCAAAAGAAAGCGATTGTGAAAATGAAATACCTCTTTCAGAATACCCTTTAAAAAAGGTCTCAGTACGACTTTTAGTCGAATGCGCCCATTTCGAATCCTAAATCAGTTTCGTCTACCTACTTCCACATGCAATACTTCTTCAACCACTCTCGGACCCCCACAAACGCAAGATGCGCGTCAGGTTTTGAAATAAGGATATCCCCCAACCCCAGTATACCGAAACTCGCTCTTATCCTATCCCACCGGTTGTAAGGATTCATACATAGGGCTTTTTAGTTGATTGATAGTGCCGTAAAGTTGAAGCTTTTTTAGACTTTTTTATTAAGCTGTAATTTCCTTCCTGCATACGTGCTCCTCTATCCTCTAGAAGCTCATACAATAATGCGCGGTAAAGGCGGAAAAATAGCATACTCAATCAAAATCAAAGGGCAAATTCTCTTACCTACTACAGATCTCATACTACCCCCTTAGACTTTTTAAGGCAATATACCACCCAAAGGGTATGAAAATGCCGGGTGGAGTTAGCTTTTCGACGAAAACCCGTCCCGTGCAGCGAAGTCCTGTTAGTAAGACCCCGCGCAAGACACAAGAATGGATTATAGAAGAATATTATTCCGAATACTCCTCCGGACGCGTATAGTAGCATTGCGATTCCTAATCTTTTTTCATTGATTCTTTCCCAATAAATAAAGACTTTTTCTGTAAATACTGCGTATTTGATTCCATTATCATATGATAATACTATATTTGTATTTATTTATTGTATTATACCTTTATATATTCTAAATATTAAATATATAGAATAGAGGAATCTCGATTTGTCAAGTCTCATGATCGTATCAAGATCTATTTTTATTCGGCTCAATCTTTTTTTTAAGATTGAGCCGAGTTTAATTGCAATCAATTAGAAGAATAAAGAAGAATTACTGCATTTCGTAACTGCTTTTTTCTCTTTCTATTTCGCTTCTTTTTTATTTAGACCTTCTTTATATCTAGTTTTATCTACTTATCTATAGTATCTACCGGCTCGAACTCAAATTTGATCGCCTTCCATATTTCACAAGCTGCGGCTAGTTCAGGACTCCATTTGCAAGCTGCTCGGATAATTTCATTACCTTCACGAGCAAGATCGCGCCCTTCGTTACGAGCTTGTACACAAGCTTCTAAAGCCACCCGATTAGCTACTGCACCAGGTGCATTTCCCCAAGGATGTCCTAAAGTTCCTCCACCAAATTGTAATACGGAATCATCTCCAAAGATTTCGGTCAGAGCTGGCATATGCCAAACATGAATACCCCCTGAAGCCACCGGTATAACACCTGGCATAGATACCCAGTCCTGAGTGAAAAAGATACCGCGAGCACGATCTTTTTCAATAAAATCATCGCGCAATAAATCAACAAAACCTAAAGTCATTTCGCGTTCCCCTTCTAACTTACCTACTACTGTACCGGCGTGGACATGATCTCCCCCAGACATACGCAATGCTTTAGCTAATACACGAAAATGCATACCATGATTTTTCTGTCTATCAATAACTGCATGCATTGCCCGGTGAATGTGAAGAAGTAGGCCATTGTCGCGGCAATAATGAGCCAAAGTAGTATTTGCGGTGAATCCCCCAGTTAAGTAGTCATGCATTACAATAGGAACCCCTAATTCCCTCGCAAATATAGCTCTCTTCATCATTTCTTCGCATGTACCTGCAGTCGCATTCAAGTAATGCCCCTTGATTTCACCGGTTTCGGCCTGTGATTTATAAATTGCTTCGGCACAAAAGACAAAACGGTCCCTCCAGCGCATAAATGGTTGTGAGTTTACGTTTTCATCATCTTTGGTAAAATCAAGTCCACCGCGTAGACACTCATAACACGCTCTACCGTAATTTTTTGCGGATAATCCCAATTTTGGTTTAATAGTACATCCCAAAAAAGGACGGCCGTACTTGTTCAACTTATCCCTTTCAACTTGGATACCATGAGGCGGACCTTGGAAAGTTTTTGAATAAGTAGGGGGAATTCGCAGATCCTCCAGACGTAGAGCGCGTAGGGCTTTGAAACCAAATACGTTACCCACAATGGAAGTAAACATGTTAGTAACAGAACCCTCTTCAAATAGGTCTAATGGATAAGCTACATAAGCGATAAATTGATTTTCCTCCCCAACAACGGGCTCGATGTGATAGCATCGCCCTTTGTAACGATCAAGACTGGTAAGTCCATCAGTCCAAACAGTTGTCCATGTACCAGTAGAAGATTCGGCAGCTACTGCAGCCCCTGCTTCTTCGGGCGGAACCCCGGGCTGAGGAGTTACTCGGAATGCTGCCAAGATATCAGTATCCTTGGTTTCATACTCCGGGGTGTAATAAGTCAATTTATAATCCTTAACACCAGCTTTAAATCCAACACTTGCTTTAGTTTCTGTTTGTGGTGACATAAGTCCCTCCCTACAACTCATGAATTAAGAATTCTCACAACGACAGGGTCTACTCGATATGGATTAGGCGTAAATGAAACCTTTGCAAAAATCTTTTAAAACAAAAAGGGTATTCAATTAATATCAACTCATTAAAGAAAATGGAGGGCATGCTTAAGTTAATGAATATGTTTCATTCATATATAATGCGTACACCCTGTGTATGTTCTATCCTATAGGAATTCTACTATAGGAATTCGATAGGAATTGAGTTGTTGTTATGGTAAGTTAACATGGTTCGTTATTAAACCATGGATTTGATTCACCAAATCCATCATTATTGTATACTCTTTGATAGATATAGCGCAACCCAAATCAATCCCTAATCCTTATTTTACAAGTTCTTAATAGGCCCCTTTCTTATTTTGAATGTAAATACCTAAATACTAAGAAAATTCTCTGTTGACAGCAATCTATGCTTCACAGTAGTATATATTTTGTATATCGAAGTCCTAGATAGGAAAGTAGAGTAGGGACAGATCCTCCACAAAAGGCGAAATGTATATGAAAAAAAAGATTGATTGAACTTTCCAACGGACTCATTCCATGAGTAAACGATTGAATGGGATTCGCTTGGGCAACGAAATCAAGTCCTCGTCCCCCTTTCTCTCTTATTGAATTAACTAATTCATTTCCTTTTGACTTTTGGATTTTTGGCTATTTTTTTGGATTTGATTTGGCATTATTCAACAAGAAAAAATTCGACAAATTCCTTTTTTTTTTGAAAATTATGTGATAATTATGAGAACCAATCCTACTACTTCTCGTCCCGGGGTTTCCACAATTGAAGAAAAAAGCATAGGGCGTATCGATCAAATTATTGGACCCGTGCTGGATATCACTTTTCCCCCGGGCAAGTTACCTTATATTTATAACGCTTTGGTAGTCAAGAGTAGAGACACTGCCGGTAAGCAAATTAATGTGACTTGTGAGGTACAACAATTATTAGGAAATAATCGAGTTAGAGCTGTAGCTATGAGTGCTACAGACGGGTTGATGAGAGGATTGGAAGTGATTGACACGGGAGCTCCTCTCAGTGTTCCAGTCGGTGGAGCTACTCTCGGACGAATTTTCAACGTTCTTGGGGAACCTATTGACAATTTGGGTCCTGTAGATATTAATGCAACATTCCCTATTCATAGATCTGCGCCTGCCTTTATCGAGCTAGATACGAAATTATCCATCTTTGAAACAGGTATTAAGGTGGTCGATCTTTTAGCTCCTTATCGACGTGGAGGAAAAATAGGACTATTTGGGGGGGCTGGAGTAGGTAAAACAGTACTCATCATGGAATTAATCAACAACATTGCTAAAGCTCATGGAGGCGTATCCGTATTTGGCGGAGTAGGGGAACGGACTCGTGAAGGAAATGATCTTTATATGGAAATGAAGGAATCCGGAGTAATTAATGAAAAAAATTTGGAGGAATCAAAGGTAGCTCTAGTCTATGGTCAAATGAATGAACCGCCGGGAGCTCGTATGAGAGTTGGTTTAACTGCCCTAACTATGGCAGAATATTTCCGAGATGTTAATAAGCAAGACGTGCTTCTATTCATCGATAATATCTTTCGTTTTGTTCAAGCAGGATCGGAGGTATCCGCCTTATTAGGGAGAATGCCCTCCGCAGTGGGTTATCAACCTACTCTTAGTACAGAAATGGGTTCTTTGCAAGAAAGAATTGCTTCTACAAAAAAGGGATCCATAACTTCGATCCAAGCAGTTTATGTACCTGCGGACGATTTGACCGACCCTGCTCCTGCCACAACATTTGCACATTTGGATGCTACTACCGTACTTTCCAGAGGATTAGCTTCCAAGGGTATTTATCCAGCAGTAGATCCTTTAGATTCAACCTCAACTATGTTACAGCCTCGGATCGTTGGCAACGAACATTATGAAACTGCGCAAAGAGTTAAGGAAACTTTACAACGTTACAAAGAACTTCAGGACATTATCGCAATTCTTGGGTTGGATGAATTATCAGAGGAGGATCGTTTAACTGTAGCAAGAGCACGAAAAATTGAACGTTTCTTATCACAACCGTTCTTTGTGGCAGAAGTTTTTACCGGTTCTGCAGGAAAGTATGTTGGTCTTGCAGAAACAATTAGGGGATTTCAACTAATCCTTTCCGGAGAATTAGACGGCCTACCCGAACAAGCTTTTTATTTGGTGGGTAACATCGATGAAGCTAGCACGAAAGCTATAAACTTAGAAGAGGAGAACAAATTGAAGAAATGAAATTAAATCTTTATGTACTAACTCCTAAGCGAATTATTTGGGATTGTGAAGTGAAAGAAATCATTTTATCTACTAATAGTGGCCAAATTGGCGTATTACCAAACCACGCCCCCATTAACACAGCTGTAGATATGGGTCCTTTGAGAATACGCCTCCTCAACGACCAATGGTTAACGGCGGTTCTGTGGAGCGGTTTTGCGAGAATAGTTAATAATGAGATCATCATTTTAGGAAATGATGCGGAACTGGGTAGTGACATTGATCCGGAAGAAGCTCAACAGGCACTTGAAATAGCCGAAGCTAACTTGAGTAGAGCTGAGGGTACGAAAGAGTTGGTTGAAGCGAAGCTAGCTCTCAGACGAGCTAGGATACGAGTCGAGGCTATCAATTGGATTCCCCCATCCAATTGAATACAATCCAATGGTTTAGTTGATACAAAGAAAAAGGGAAGAGGGGTAGAAAAAGTTATTAGATAGCGAAGCGAAGTAAGTCCAATGCTATCTAGTAATTTTTCTACCTACCTACCTACTATTGGATTTGAACCAATGACTCCCGCCGTATGAAAGCAATACTCTAACCACTGAGTTAAGTAGGCAATTTATCACCACAAAGGAAGACCCATTACTTCGATCGATTATAGATCGAATCCTTTTTATAAGCAATACTGCTCCGTTATTGGTATGTTATATAGTAAACAGATCAAAGGGATATCCTCTGGCATTAGAGAATATTCATCTTGACAAGAAATTATCTATATGTTAAGATATCTCTGACAAGGGCTATAGCTCAGTTCGGTAGAGCAACTCGCTTACACGTGCGCCAATGCTTTTCAAGGGAGCTTATTATGCAATGAACATAATTGATCTTATTGCAAAATCAATGTCTTACTTCATAGATTCGAGAGAATAGGAGAACAGTAGCCTGACAAACAGTCGGTTCAGTCCGATTCAGGTGCCAATTCAGGTGCCTAATCAAATAGAACCCTTATTGATTTGCTAGTTGATAAGGTAAATATCCAGCCCACTAAATGCTAGGCGTAATGAGGATAAGGGCCTCCAAAAAACTTCTTTTCGTTCTATGAACTTTAAGGTGTATGAAGTCTCATAGTCAACTCTTGCAGCGGAACGATAGAGACTCCATTTCACTTAGGTTGATTTAATTTAGGCCGGAGGCAGACCTAAGTCAAGGTAATCCTCCTTTGAAACACTTTGGTATTGCTCCTAGATAGATCATAATACAAATAATCAATCAGAGCACAGGGAGCCATCTCATTATCTTTCCGTAAAGAAAAACTATGGTGGACTAACTGATCTTTACATCAGTTGATGAAAGAGCCCAATGCAAAAAAATGCATGTTGGGTCTTTGAAACAGTTCGAATCATTTCGATAATAATCCGTTTGATCTGTTTTACCGAGAAGGTCTACGGTTCGAATCCGTATAGCCCTAATATGTCCTTTTTTTAGATTTTAGGATAGAGATCCTATGTTTCCTTTAGTATAGTTTTCATTTCCTCATTAGTACTTGTTTATAGACTGGACGGTCGCTTGCGCCATAGAATAGAGATAAAAGCATTACCACAGGCTCATTCATCGAAAATCTTAGAGACAGGAAAAGAAAAACGAATTTCTATCAAATCAATAGAAGGAAGGATCCCTTACCTGATTTGAATTCCATCCTCCTTCAAATAGGATATGCTCTAAGTCCCTAGACTTCCCTATAATAACTGCAATGATTTTCTCCATCTTGCGAATTCCTACTTTGTTTGAAGTATATTACTTTGCTTATATATACATTATCTAAATCGATCTACTTTCTATAAAATAGAAAAATTGAAATAAAATCCAAAAATAAAGAAAGAGTAAATAAGAAAACAGAATATTCTGTCTCATAGTTCTGAAATAGAGTTCTTTATTTTTATAGTATTACTCCTCATTAGGCTGCATACATTAGTCATCCTATCTTAATTAGGTTCTAATTATAAATAGAATGGAAATCAAAAAGAAAGGGAGTCGGGATTCCATTGGATGAATCTTTAAAGAAGACAGGGCACAGAGGAAACAAAGGCTAAACTAAGTGCTTTGATTTGAGCAAAACGGATTCTTGTTTCACCGAGGAAAAGAGAGAAGTTCTGGATAAATTGACAACGCTGACTTGAATTGACTAATTCAGTTCCGCCTATTCCACATTAATGGGAGTACATTTATGTTTCTGCTTCACGAATATGATATTTTTTGGACATTTCTAATAATAGCAAGCCT